TTCTTCTTTTTTTTTTATTCCAGTTTATTTCCAATATTTTTTTCCAGTAAAAGTCAAATAAATGGAAATAAAAAAAAAAGAAGAAACGAAAGAATGATTCTAATTCTATATCACCATAGGAATGAGGAACGGAAATAGTCCTTCTTTTTATTGTTGTTTGAATATAATAACAAGTATTTATTTGGATTTGATTTTCAAATCCAAATAAATAATTTTTTTTTTTCTAGAGTTCTCTCGGGGTTCATTGGAACAAAAAAAGGCCCGGTTGGGTACTGACCAGGCCAGACCGTGGAAGTGGAAATCAAAATAGGCCTTGTTGAACAAAATTAAAGAGAGATTTTTTAGTTATTTTATTTATTTTCGATTTTGATTCGATGTATCTCTTTCGAATCCTTTCTTTATTTTTTATCAGCAATTTTTTTTCTATAAATTATATAAATCGAATTGCTGATAAAAGTTGTATCCATTTATATAATGAAATACAAAAGACAATAAAAAAAATTCTATAATATAGAAAGTAAAATAATATAGAATAGAGAACGTAAAGATAAGGAATAAGGATATAATAAATAAATTAAGCTTTTTTCAAGTATTATTTTTTGTGTAATGTAACATAGTAATTATTTTTTTCAATTAGGAGAGATGGCTGAGTGGATTAAAGCGTCGGATTGCTAATCCGGTGTGCGAGTTATTCGTACCGAGGGTTCGAATCCCTCTCTTTCCGTTTCCGGTTATGGCTTGGTATTTTTAAAATTCGAATTTAGCGAACACTTTTGCTTTTTTTTTTTTTTTTTTAATAGTAAAAGGCGTGGGATAGATAAAATCCTAAGAACATTTATAAGAATAAAGCAAGGAAACCCTTCTTATTTTTATTCTTCACGTCCGGGATTACGTCCTGGATCATTAGATAGGAATCCGAAGATGAAGAGAGACACAAAGAATATCACTACGGTGTAAACAAAGAGTTTAAGAGTAAGCATTACACAATCTCCAAATCATTTTTTTGGGGAAAAAGGAAAAAGAGAATAGATTCTCTATTTTTATACTATATATCTGATATCTGATTTTGACACCAAGAAATCAAGTTCTTTTTATAATTTCTATAGATAGAAAGAAAGGAGTTTTCAGAAATTCACACAATTAGACTGCGATATTGTGGTGGGCTCTAATACGGTTTTTCAGTGAAAAAAGATCAGAATCGGTAGGTAAATGGAGGGACAAAAATAGAGCGGGGCTCCCCAAGAATTTCACTGTTTGAGTTGAGGGTTCGTTCATATTTTAAGACCCATCTGATCTTATCAATTGTTATAATTTTTTTTTCTCGAACTCGAATAAATAATTAATTTTTCTAGAACAGTATTAATAAAGATCTCATCGAAAACTTACAGCAGCTTGCCAAACAAAGGCTAAGAGAAAAAATAGAAGAGGTATTACTGGCATAACATCTACAATTGGATTCAAAAAAGCATAGGCCTCGGGCAATTTGGTGAATAAAAAACTACTCGAATAAAAGGCAGAATTAAGACAGATATATATCAAACTAAAGATATTAAGCATAACAAACATTTCGTTCTTGGATTGGAGATAATTGTATTTTGATTGAGTTAGTAATATCTTATTGATATAAGATAAAAATAAAGAAAAGAAGGTAAGGTAGACAAAACAAAAAAAATACTTCTTTAAACTGAACCAATCAAAACAAAAATCCTTCAATTCTCTCAAGAGAATAGAAGAAATCATACTTTCATACAATATTTTAATTGAATTATATGTAATGATCAATAAATTGAGTTTAATTTTACATTTACACATGTCAAAATACTAACACTAAAATCATACTCGTTGAATTTTATGGATTTGGACTGAAATTGACGAACAACCAATACCAATATTAGTGTTTATTAGTACCGAATAGAAATTGAAATGGGGCGTGGCCAAGTGGTAAGGCAACGGGTTTTGGTCCCGGTATTCGGAGGTTCGAATCCTTCCGTCCCAGAGCGGACAGAATCAAAATTACCTTTTTGAGTAACCTTCTTAAGAGTTTATAAAATGTACTTCTGTACTTCGTGTTTCTAATTTTTCAAAATGATTCTCTGAATCAGATCTTTTTCACAAATTGAATTGAATTCGAATAATACGAAAATGTAACTGAATGCATTTGTGTTTGTGATCCATGTAAGATGGTAACTTCGATTTCCAGAGTTTGAATTAAAAAAGTGCGTTTTAGCATATGCCCCCCTTTCACTTTCATATTAAAATGAATTTATTAGAAAAGCCTTACGTCCTATATCTAGTTGAATTTTCAAGGATACCTTCTAAATCGAAATGCCAAAGTTTCTCTATTTCCAATTTTTTGTTATTTAGGATTCATCATCCCCCAGAATGAATTCGGAGCGGGAGTAGATAAGAGTTAGTGAGCAAGAAAAGATACCGATTTGAATCGCAGCGTCTGTCCAAATTTCATTAACCAATAATCCCGTTACGTATGGAATGATTTTATTTGACCCTACCCTAATTTTTAAGTATTTTGCCGTTGAATAATTGTAAATCTATGATCTATGGAATAAGAATTCAAGAATTGAGACGGGGGTGATTCGTACAGCCTATTTACTTTAATTTTCTTACTTTACTTATACTTACCCTTACTTTATTTTCATTTTGGGGAAAGATTTTTGAATCTCAAGCCCAAGTCAAAGAAACTGTGCATAAATTGAGGAAATGTTTATTTAAATGGATTGCTATCCTTCTACCCCCAATGTTCTTTCTCTTTTTTTGAGAAAGACTTGTGAGTCCTTACCTTACTATTAAAATATTTAACATATAATATATATAATTACTTCCAATGAAAATTATTCGGTCTAATCTGATAGATTATAGATACGGAAATCACCCAGTTTTTGTAATTTTGATTTAATCTTTCAGGATGAAAGATTAACAACCTAAATATTCCCTTTGATTATTCTTTGGTATCCAATCTACGAAAAAAAAATTTTTTTTTTTTTTTTTATTAAAGCGCTTTAATGGTTCTTATCGGTCCTTGGTACTGGAAGAAGTGTAAGATTGTTGAATTGGTTCGATCGAATCATTTAAAAGAGAGATTCAAAAAGAACTTAGAATTTAACTTAATTTTTTAATTTCTTTTTTTTTTTTTCTTTATAAAAAAAAAAGAACTAAAAAATATTGCATTCATTCATACAATAAACAATAAAATAGAGGGTTAATTTGAATTTTTACTGAGGCTTCTTCTTCATAAATTAACTATTCCTTTCATATAGAATAGAAGGAAAAAGTACTGTGTAGCGACGAAAGAAATGACTATTCATGATTCCATAATTGAATCAATTACATACCGGTTCCAAACTAGAGAAATGTTATGATAAAACTTCGTTTGAAACGCTGTGGTAGAAAGCAACGTGCGACTTGAAGGACATGATCCGCTGTGGATTTTTTTTTTACATCCACCCCTTTCGATTTTATATGAATGGGCTCTTGATTCGACATCCTTTGTTCTGTTCTGTTAGAATCCTCATTTTTTGTTGGAGTGTAATGGAATATAGTACATGATGGAGCTCGAGTAGAAAGTATTTATTCATTTCTCAGGGGCAAGGATCTAGGGTTAATACCAATCAATAAGTTGGAAAAACTTCGTAAGTATATTTTTGATATCGAAATCGAAAAGATCTGATTCGAGCAATTTTGAAATCCAAAAACAAAAGGAAAATTTGTTGGAATTGGGAAAACTCTTTCGATCAAAAGTGTATCATGTAGGAATCACCTGTTCGTATGATTCTTTGATAGAAAAAGAAATCAAAAAGGGTGTGTTGCTGCCATTTTTGAAAGAAAATATTAAAGATCACCGAAGTAATGTCTAAACCCAATGATTCAAGGCAAAGAAAGATAAAGATCTTGGAACAAGGAAATACCGTTTTCAATTGTCTCAACAATTAGATCAGAATGAAGAATAAAAAAATTGATTCGAAACGAGACAAACCAAAAAGGGGGTTCGAGACCACTCAAAAAATGAAATGCCTAAGGATTTTCTTTTCGGCTATTTTAAAGTTATCCAACTTGAGTTATGAGAGTACGAATGCTTTTTTTTTTTTTCAATTTTGTTTGAAAAAGAAAAAAAAAAAGAGGGACTTAAATCTCTAATTAATTTGATTATTTCGATTTTCTATTTTATAGATCTATTTGATTTATAGATCTATTTGACATTCTAAGTCTTTACATAGACATAACTTCTAATCATTTTTTCTCGAGCCGTACGAGGGGAAAACTTCTTATACGTTTCTAGGGGGGGTATTGCTCATCTATATCTATCCCAATGAACTGTTTATCGAATCGTTGCAATTGATGTTCGATCCCCACGAGAAGGACGAGATCTTCGGACAGTGGGGTTTTATGATCCGATACATGATCGGGTGCAGTTAGACGTTCCGGCTATTCTAGATTTACTTGACAAGGGCGCTCAACCTACAGGAACCGTTCATGATATTTCAAGAAGGGCTGGGGTTTTTACAGAATCAGAATCTTAGTCTTAATCAAATGAAATTCTATTAAGGAATAGAACAAAGAGGGTGGCGCTGAGTCTTATATCTATATAGTTTTGTATAATTTTTTTTACTCCCCCGCCCTCTTTGTTCTATTCCTACTTATTTATTATTTCGATTTATAATTCCTATCATAGAATATCATGTTCTATAAGAATAAGGAAAAGATCGATTCTCTTGGTATAATTTGATTGATATAAGATGGATATAAAACCGATAAAGAGCATACAATGAAACTAATTGGGTCTAGGACTATAAAAACTTTCCATTTACATTCCCTGAACTCGGTGGTTTTTCGTTGGAAATCTATTAACAAACAATCTATTAACAAATAACAAAACAAGGATTAAGTTTCTTTATTTTACTTAATATTCATTGATTGAATAAACCCAAGATTTCAGATTTCTTCCTATTTTTTTTTCTTAATTTATTTTTTTCTTTCACCTACACTTCTTTTCTACCTATTTGTATTTATGTCTATTAGCTAAGTAGGGCAAATTCGGCACAAGTCCTTTTTATTTTCTATTTTTTTTTCAAGTATTTCTATTATTTATATTAAGTAAGTATTTGTAATTTTTTTTTATTTATCTAATTAGATTTATTTAATATAATAATATAAAGATTAAATAAAGAATATAGATTAAATATTAAATAAATAAATCTAATTAACCCTTTTTGTTTTTACCATTGTATGTTTTTTCTTTATTATTTTCTCAACCTTCATATTCAACATTCATCGTCATATTGACAACAGTATATCGAACAAATATAATTTGATCGTGAATAAATGGATTTAGTTATCTCCATCCCATAGGTTTGGTTTTTTTTATTTCTATTTTTATCTTCAAAATAAATTATCAATTTTTTTTATTAGATTTCTTGCTAGTTTAATATTTTGATTCCATTGTTAAATTCAATCTCTTTTATTTATTTTTATTCCGATTGTATCTACCATTTGAATTATTCGGGTTGCTAACTCAACGGTAGAGTACTCGGCTTTTAAGTACGGCTAGCATCTTTTACACATTTCTATGAAGCAAAGGATTCATCCAAATCTTCGGGAGAGTTTGTAAGACCACGACTGATCCTGAAAGGAATGAATGGAAAAAACAGCATGTCGTATCAATGGAGAATTTTGAGAATAGTTTATTCTTATTCAATCGATACAAACCCAAGTTGTAATTCTTGGCGCGGAACAAAAGACAAAATAATTTGAATTCAAAGTTGGGTCGATTGAATAAATGGATCGAGCCCTACGGTTCCAATTATAGGGAAACAAAAAGTAACGAGCTTTTGTTCTTAATTTGAATGATTACCCGGCCTAATTAAACGTTAAAAAGATATTAGTTACTAATGTGGGGAAATATTTTCTCATGAGTGGATTTTCAATTTATTTAATTAGTCCTAAGTATTAGTTAGTCCCTATTATGGGTTGGAGATGAATGTGTAAAAGAAGCAGTATATTGATAAAGATAGTTTTTTCCAAAATCAAAAGAGCGGTTGGATTGAAAAAATAAAAGATTTCTAAACACCTTTTTATACTTATACTTTTTTATACTTATACTATAATAAACTAATTAAATTAACGTTAACGGTAAAATAAGAGGATAGAGAATCCGGTGATGAGCTGACCCATTTTCAAGGTATCTACTTTTTTTTGCACTACGATACTTTGTTTTTACTGTATCGCACTATGTATCATTTGATCACCCAATAAATCCCTTACCTTTGGTTTCAACCAACCTAATTTCAAATGGAGGAATTTCAAGTATATTTAGAACTAAATAGATCTCAACAACAAGACTTCCTATACCCACTTCTTTTTCGAGAGTATATTTATGCACTTGCTCATGATCCTGATTTAAATAGATTGCTGATCTCATTGGAAAATGGAGGTTATGACAATAAATCTAGTTCACTAAACGTGAAACGGTTAATTACTCGAATGTATCAACAGATTAATTTGAGTATTTCTGCTAATGATTCTAAACAAAATCAATTTTTGGGGTACAACAATAATTTGTATTCTCAAATTATATCAGGGGGCTTTGCAGTCATTGTGGAAATTCCATTTTCCCTACGATTAGTAGCTTTTTTAGAAGGGAAAGAAATGGAAAAATCTCATAATTTCCAATCAATTCATTCAATATTTCCTTTTTTTGAGGACAAATTATCACATTTAAATTATGTGTTAGAGGTACTAATACCCCACCCCATTTGCCCCGAAATCGTGGTTCAACCCCTTCGCTACTGGGTAAAAGAAGCCTCTTCTTTACATTTATTACGATTCTTTCTCCACGAGTATTTTAATTGCAATAGTCTTATTACCCCAAAGAACTCTATTTCCATTTTTTCAAAAAGTAATCCAAGATTATTATTCTTTCTATATAATTCTCATGTATATGAATATGAATCCATCTTTTTTTTTCTCTGTAACCAATCTTCTCATTTACGATCAATATCCTTTGGAGTCCTTATTGAGCGCATATATTTCTATCGAAAAGTCGAACATTTTGTTGAAGTCTTTGCTAATGATTTTCAGGACATCTTATGGTTATTCAAGGATCCTTTCATGCATTATGTTAGATATCAAGGAAAATCCTATCTAGTTTCAAAAGATAGGCCTCTTCTGATGACTAAATGGACATATTACCTTGTCAATTTATGGCAATCGCATTTTCACGTGTGGTCGCAACGAGGAAGGGTTCATATAAACCACTTAGATAAGTACTCTATCAACTTTCTGGGCTATCTTTCCAGTGTGCGACTAAATCCTTTGGTGGTACGGAGTCAAATGCTAGAAAATTCATTTATAATAGATAATTCTATGAAGAAAGTCGATCCAACCGTTCCAATTATTCATCTAATTGGATCCTTGATTAAGGCACGGTTTTGTAACGCATTAGGGCATCCCATCAGTAAGGCGACCTGGGTCGATTTCTCAGATTCT